CTTTTTAATCGAAATGGAGAATTTTTTAACTTTAACTAGCAAATTTGATAAACAATTAAAATTGACTAAAAAAAAGAAAAGATTTTTAAAATTTTTATTGAATGCCATTAAAACCGATACTAATAATGAAAAGGAATCTATTAAAGAATCTAATACAAAGGAATCTATTAAACAATCTAATGCAAAGGAATCTATTAACGAATCTGAATCTATTAACGAATCTGAAGAATGTATTAGAATAAAAGAAATCACTAAAAAAGTCCCTCTATGGCCAGACAAATTAATCACCGAATTAGACCAACAAGTTCAAGAAGACGACACGGAAGACATGTTAGTCCACCATCAAATTCGCTCAAGAAAAGCCAAATACATAACGATTTTGTATCAAAATGAAAATGAAGAAAATAAAAATGAAGAAAATGAAAATGAAGAAAACGAAAATGAAGAAAATGAAAATGAAGAAACTCAAAAAAAAGAAACTCAAAAAAAAGAAACTCAAACTAAAGAAACTCAAAAAAAAGAAACTCAAACTAAAGAAACTCAAACTAAAGAAACTCAAAATAAAGAAACTCAAAATAAAGAAACTCAAAATAAAGAAACTCAAAATAAAGAAACTCAAACTACTGACTCTGATGACTCTGATTCTGATGGTGCGAATCCGACACACGAAGTAGCTTTGCTAAGTTATTCACACCAACCGGACTTTCGGCGAGAACTAATTAAAGGTTCTATCCGCGCTCAAAGGCGTAAAATGGTAATTTGGGAACTGTTTGAAGGAAACCCGCACTCTCCCCTTTTTTTGGATAGAGTCAAAAGATTCCCCCGCCTACCGTTTGATATATCCAAAATTTGTAAAGTTATTTTTACAAATTGGACAGACAAGGGGATAGAATCCGAAATTGTGGAGTATATAGATATAAAGGCAGAACAAAAAAAAAAAAAAAATAAAGATAGGATAAAAAAGGAAGAAATGTGGATGGAGATATCGGAGGCATGGGATAATGTCCCATTGGGGCACCTAATAAGGGGATGCGCGTTAATAACTCAATCTATTCTTCGAAAATATATTGTAGTGCCTTCATTGATAATAGCAAAAAATATTGGACGTGTGTTATTATTGCAATCTCCTGAATGGTTTGAGGATATACAGGAATGGAAGCGAGAAATGCATGTTAAATGTACCTATAATGGTATCCAATTATCGGAAACAGAATTTCCAACAAATTGGTTGACGGATGGTATTCAGATAAAAATCTTATTTCCTTTCTACCTGAAACCTTGGCACATACGACCCTCTGATAGAGATCTAATCGGAGAGGAAAACCAAAAAGATGATTTTTGTTTTTTAACAGTTTGGGGACGGGAAACTGACCTTCCTTTTGGTTCTCCCAGAATTCCAAAAGGAGATTCTTTTTTTGACCCCATTTTTAAGGAACTACAAGGAAAATGGAAAAGGGCGTATTTCTTAGTAAAAACAAAATTAGTTTCAAAAGAAACAAAAAAATTCATTAGTGAAGCGGTTTTTTTTATACTAACAAGGTCTTTATTTCTAAGACTAATACTAGTAATAATACTAAAACTAAAAGAACGTTCAAAATTCAACCCAACTTTTAGCTTAAGAAATGTATCAGAATCGAATGAAATTACAAATGAAATTACAAACCAAAAAGATTCTAGAATCAGCAATCAAATAATTGATGAATCATTTAGTCTATTTCAATATCAAAATTGGAAAAATTATGCACTGACAAAAAAGAAGTATCTAACAAGTAGAACAAGCACAATTCGAAATCAAATAGAAAGAATTACAAAAACAAAAATAACCCCATCCGGCGTATATATTAATCCTACCGAAAAAGAGTATAATGCTAAAAGATTCGAATCGACAACAAATATTTGGCAAATATTAAAAAGAAGAAATGCCCGATTAATCTCTCAATTAGATTGTTTTATAAAGATTTTCCTTGAAAAAATATACATAGATATTTTTTTAGCTATTATTAATATTCCCAGACTCAATATACAATTTCTTTTTGAATCGATAAAAAAAATGCCGGATAAGCCCATTAATGAAACAGATCAAGAAAGGCTTAATAGAAAAAATAAAAATATAATTGACTTTATTTCAATTTCAACTCTAAAAAAAAAAAAATCAACTAATAGTCTTAGAAATCGGAAAAATTTACATAGTTTTTGTGACTTATCCTATTTGTCACAAGCATATGTATTTTATAAATTATCACAAACCCAAGTTAGTAACAAATTAAGATCTGTTTTTCAAAAAAAAAATCATGGAATTTCTTTTTTTATTAAGGCTAAAATCAAAGATTCCCTTGAAACACAAGGAATACTTCATTCTAAATTAAGTCATAAGAAACTCCCGAATTCTGAAATGAATGAATGGAAAAACTGGTTAAGGGGACATTATCAATACACTTTATCTCGTATTAAATGGTCTGGATTAATACCACAAAAGTGGAGAAATAGAGTTAAGCTTAAGCTACGTCATAAAAATAAAAATTCCAAGGGTGATTCATATGACAAAGTTCAGTCCAAAAGGGAAGGGAATTCTAGGAATTCTGAAGTATATTACTTAGTGAATCAAAAAGACAATTTTCAAAAAAACTCTAGATATGATCTTTTATCATATAAATCTATTAATTTTAATTATGAAAATACGAGGGACTCGTCTATTTCTAAATCAAGCTCGCAAGTCGAATTAAAAAAGAACGAAGATATTTCTTATAAATACAACACGCGTAAAGATAATTTTTCTGATCTATATATATGGAGAAGTCTCCCTATTAATAATAATAAAAAGTTTCATAATAATACTTATATCAATATTACAGATATACAACAAAATCCCGATAGAAAATATTGTGATTGGAAAATTCTAAATTTTGATCTTAGACGCCAACTTACTATTGAGTCCTGCATCAAACTGGATATCGCGAGAAATGAAAATGCTCAGATTGATACTAACAATTATCAAATTATTGAAAAAATTGATAAAAAAAGCCTTGTTTATCTTACAATTCCGCAAAAGCTCCAAACCAATTTACCAAAACCCCGAAAAGGTTTTTTGGATTGGATGGGAATGAATGAAGAAATACTAAATGGTGACATCTCAACCCTGGGATTTTGGTTCTTCCCAGAATTTGTCCTACCCTATAATCTATATAAAAAAAAACCGTGGCTTATACGAAGTAAAATCCTTCTTTTAAATTTGAATCTAAATGAAAATGCTCTTAGTGAAAAGAAAAACATCAAAGGAAACCAAAAACAAAAAGGGGAATCCGTTTCAAATAAAAAAATAAAGAATCAAAATCGAAATCAAAAAGATCAAAAAGAACAAAAAGATAAAAAAGAAAAAGAATCGGTCGAAAGCAAAAGAGATCTTAGATCAAATGTACAAAAACAAGGGAATGCTGAATCTGTTCCTTCAACAAATCACGAAAAAGATATTGAAGATCCGTCCCAAGGGGTAAAGAAAAAGATAAAGAAAAGTATTGCAGAAGTACAACTAGATTTACTCCTAAAACGTTTTTTAGTTTTTCAGTTGAGATCGCGCGGTACTTTGAATGAAAGAATGATGAATAATATAAACATATATTGTTTGCTGCTTAGACTGCAAAATCCACTCGAAATTACTATATCCTCGATTCAAAGAAGCGAACTGAGTTTAGATCTAATGCCGATTCGGAAAACTACACAGCTTAAAGAATTGATGAAAAAGGGGATCATTCTTGTCGAACCCACATGCCTGTCTGTAAAAAATGATGGACAATTTATTATGTATCAAACCTTAGGTATTTCGTTGGCTCATAAGATGAAGCAACAAATTAATCAAGGATATAGAAAAGAACTCTATGTTGATTTACTTGTTCCCGAAACCATTTTATCGCATAGACGTCGCAGAGAGTTGAGAATTCTAATGTCTTTCAATTCAAAGACTTGGAATAAAAATCCAATATTTTCGACTGAGAACAATTGCAGTCAATCCTTGGATTTGGATAAAGAGAACCCTCTTAATGATAGTTACGAGCTGCTTCTTAAGCTTAAGAAAGAGAAGGAGGAATTAATTAAACAGAATGAATTAATTAAACAGAAGAATGAATTAATGAAATTCAAATTTTTTCTTTGGCCTAATTATCGATTAGAAGATTTAGCTTGTATGAATCGCTATTGGTTTGATACAAATAACGGCAGTCGTTTCAGTATGTTAAGGATAAAGATGTATCCGCGGTTGAAAAGTCGTTGATAGTCCATTTTTCCTATATATGCCCTGCGGGGTATATGAACGTAAAGAGATTGACACGCCCGCCCCACCTTCCATGTCATTCTAATATAAAATACGAAGACTAAAACCGCAATTAGGCCTACAAATCAATTAACAGAATCTTCTTCATTTTTGCATGGCATAAATTATGCCATGCAAAAATGAAGAAGATTCCTTCTTTTTTTCTTTTTCAGAATAAATTAAATTGAAACCTGGATGGATTAATATGAGTTGATAAAATTAGGAGTTCATAAAGAAATTCAGATTATTGTATATAACACATTAAAATTACTAGCATTATTATTACTCATCGGTAAAATCCATATCTCTAAAAGTGGAAGAGGGAAAATCTTTTATGGTAAAAAGTGCATTCATTTCGGTTATTTCGGAAAAAGAAAGAAGGGGGTCGGTTGAATTTCAAGTATTCCGTTTTACCAATAAGATACGGGGACTTACTGCACATTTGGAAGTACACAAAAAAGACTATTTATCTCAGAGAGGTTTGCGAAAAATTTTAGGAAAACGTCAACGGCTGCTGGCTTATTTGGCAAAAAAAAATAGAGCACGTTATAAAGAATTAATTGGTCAGTTGAGTATTCGAGAGGCAAAAACTCGTTAATTGGAAGAAGCTTTTTAAGTACTTTTTTTTTTTTTTTGTATTGGTATTTGGATAAACTTGTTTTCACTTTCAGTAATTCATGGAAAAAGGAATGGGTAAAAATTTTATGACTGTACCAGGTACAAGAAAAGACCTTATGCTAGTCAATATGGGGCCTCACCACCCATCAATGCATGGTGTTCTTCGACTCGTCGTTACTCTAGATGGTGAAGATGTTATTGACTGTGAACCTATATTAGGTTATTTACACAGGGGGATGGAGAAAATTGGGGAAAATCGAACAATTATCCAATATTTGCCCTATGTAACGCGTTGGGATTATTTAGCTACTATGTTCACGGAAGCAATAACTGTAAATGGTCCCGAACTATTAGGAAATATTCAAGTACCTAAAAGAGCTAGTTATATCAGAGTCATTATGTTGGAGTTGAGTCGTATAGCGTCCCATTTGTTATGGCTTGGCCCCTTTATGGCAGATATTGGTGCACAGACCCCCTTCTTCTATATTTTTCGAGAAAGGGAATTGATATATGACTTATTCGAATCAGCTACTGGTATGCGAATGATGCATAATTATTTTCGTATCGGAGGAATAGCTGCCGATCTACCTTATGGCTGGCTAGATAAATGTTTGGATTTTTGTGATTACTTTTTAACGGGGGTTGCTGAATATAAAAAGCTTATTACACGGAATCCTATTTTTTTAGAACGGGTTGAGGGCGTGGGCGTTATTCGCGAAGAAGAAGCACTAAATTGGGGTTTATCGGGCCCAATGCTACGGGCGTCCGGAATCCAATGGGACCTTCGTAAAGTGGATCATTATGAGTCTTACGATGAATTTGATTGGGAAGTTCAATGGCAAAAAGAAGGAGATTCGTTAGCTCGTTATTTAGTACGAATCGGTGAAATGGGAGAATCCATAAAAATTATACAGCAGGCTCTGGAAGGAATCCCAGGAGGGCCCTATGAGAATTTAGAAATCCGACGTTTTGATAGAGTAAAGGATTCCCAATGGAATGATTTTGAATATCGATTTATTAGTAAAAAACCTTCTCCAATCTTTGAATTGGGAAAACAAGAACTTTATGTGAGAATTGAAGCCCCAAAGGGGGAATTGGGAATTTTTCTGATAGGAGATCTGAGTGTTTTTCCGTGGAGATGGAAAATACGCCCGCCGGGTTTTATCAATTTGCAAATTCTTCCTCAGTTAGTTAAAAGAATGAAATTGGCTGATATTATGACGATATTAGGTAGCATAGATATCATTATGGGAGAAGTTGATCGTTAAAGATGATAATGGATACAACCGAAATGCAAGCTATCAATTCGTTTTCGAGATTAGAATCCTTAAAAGAGGTCTATGGGATTATATGGCTACTTGTCCCGATTTTGACTCTTGTATTAGGAATCACAATAGGTGTACTCGTAATTGTTTGGTTAGAAAGAGAAATATCCGCAGGGATACAACAACGTATTGGACCCGAATATGCCGGTCCCTTAGGAATTCTTCAAGCCCTCGCAGATGGTACAAAACTACTTTTCAAAGAGAACCTTCTTCCATCTAGAGGAGATGGTCGTTTATTTAGTATCGGACCATCCATCGCGGTGATATCAATTTTACTAAGTTATTCAGTAATTCCTTTTGGATACCACCTTATTCTAGCCGATCTTGGTATTGGTGTTTTTTTATGGATCGCTATTTCAAGTATTGCTCCCATTGGACTTCTTATGTCGGGATATGGGTCAAATAATAAATATTCCTTTTTAGGTGGTTTACGCGCTGCTGCTCAATCAATTAGTTATGAAATACCATTAACTTTATGTGTATTATCAATATCTCTACGTGTGATTCGGTGTCGTCTAATTAGGTGAAATACAAAAATGTTCCTAGTTATTTTCTTTCTAATTTCTGAGATCTGAGAAAAGGGTTAAGGTTAAATAATGTTTTTCATCTTTTTTAGGCATCATTTTGGTTGGTGAACTAAAGCAGATAGTTATATGAGTGAAAGAAAACGGCTTGCAAATTTGCAGTAAAAAGTTAAGTCTCATTTCCTATGTACAAGAATTAATTATTAATTAAAACTAAATAAAAGCAGTAGAGGCCGTTTGCCCCAAGATTGGTTGCTTAGTTATCATCACTTGAAGCGGGTTTAAACGGGAGGTTGAACAAAATTGAGTGGATGGTTAGAAAGACCAAAATACACAAAGGATTAGTAATGTATATTCTCTAAATAATTTAAGAGGATATTTCTGCACATAAAGGGAATTCGAATTGGGACTTTAAGTTAGTAGAAATGATCAAGAAGTACTGCCCACGATTCTGACCTAGAGTATGCTCCGACCCACCGACTAAGTAAATAACTATCAAGAACGAAGTAATCTTTTATTTTGAGTAAAATCCCTTTTAGGAGTATGAGAAAGGAGAATAGGGACGAAATAAAATAGAATAAGATAATTAAAAAAATCCTTTTCTTCTATCTTTTTGTTAGTTAGAAAGTTAGTTAGAAAGAGAAAACTCTTGGCATGATTGATAAATTAATGGAATGTCGAAGTCTTTTTCGTAATTGAAAAAAATAGGTTGAAATGCCTATATGATGTTGTTACAACAAGGTTTTTATTCAAGGATTAAGTTATTGATTAACAAAAAAAAATGACACTCCTAAAATGAAAAGATGAGATTAATTCAGAAGCACCCTTTTTTAATATATATTTATATATTTTAAATTATTTTAAATAAAAAATATAGCAAACAGAATTCCGTTGGTCTAATTTTGGGAACTTGGGATAAGTTTTTACTCTATCCTACAAAAAAAATATCAAGATAAAGATACATAAGAATTAAATGTCCTTAGATTTAGTTGTGACCCTTGAGGAGCCGTATGAGGTGAAAATCTCACGTACGGTTCTGTAATAGTGGTAAGAACAGCGATGTTCTAATCGACTATAATTATCTAACAGTTCAAGTACAGTTGATATAGTTGAAGCGCAGTCAAAATACGGCCTTTGGGGGTGGAATTTGTGGCGTCAACCTATAGGGTTTCTCATTTTTCTAATTTCTTCGCTAGCTGAGTGTGAGAGATTACCTTTTGATTTACCAGAAGCAGAAGAAGAATTAGTAGCAGGTTATCAAACCGAATATTCAGGTATAAAATTTGGTTTATTTTACGTTGCTTCATATCTGAATCTACTAGTTTCTTCGTTATTTGTAACAGTTCTTTACTTAGGAGGTTGGAATCTTTCTATTCCATACCTATTCATTCCTAAAATTTTTGACATAAATAGAAATAAAGTAGGTAAAGTTTTTGGAACAATAATCAACATCTTTATTACATTAGCTAAAACTTATTTGTTCTTGTTCATTGCTATTGCAACAAGATGGACTTTACCAAGGTTGAGAATAGACCAACTATTAAATCTTGGATGGAAATTTCTTTTACCCATTTCTCTAGGTAATCTATTATTAACAACTTCGTCCCAACTTCTTTCACTGTAAACAATTACAATATTCTATATTCACCACTTATCTCAAACAAGAGAAAGAAACAAGTCTACAATTTTATTCTTTATACACATTCACGATATGTTCCCTATGCTAACTGAATTCACAAATTATGGTCAACAAACAATACGAGCTGCCAGATACATCGGTCAGGGTTTCGCGATTACCCTGTCTCACGCGAATCGTTTACCTATAACTATTCAATATCCCTACGAAAAACTAATAACGTCGGAACGTTTCCGGGGACGAATTCACTTTGAATTTGATAAATGCATTGCTTGTGAAGTATGCGTTCGTGTATGTCCTATAGATCTACCCGTTGTAGATTGGAAATTGGAAAGTGATGTTCGAAAGAAACGATTGTTTAATTACAGTATTGATTTTGGAATCTGTATATTTTGTGGGAATTGCGTTGAGTATTGTCCAACAAACTGTTTATCAATGACTGAAGAATATGAACTTTCGAGTTATGATCGTCACGAATTGAATTATAATCAAATTGCCTTGGGTCGGTTACCAACGTCAGTAATTGATGATTACACAATTCGCACAATTTCGAATTCGCCCCTAATATAAATAAAAACCCTCTCAATTCAAAAAAATCGCCAATTAGCAATTTAACAATTCAATTTAAAAATTCATTATTTATTATTTAATCATTATTTAATCAAAAATTATAAATTCTAATTATTAATTTTAATTAATAATAAAAAATACTAAATTAATATTAATAATAAATAATAATAATAAAAATATTAAATAAAAGAAATTAAGGTTTAGGTTGGATCTATAAAATATAAAAATAAAAAAAAAAAATAAGGCTTTTCAAAAAAAGTTTCAACTTGTTATTGAATTTTGATTGAAAATGTATTTCTATATTTACAATATATATATAATATTTATATTAGAGTAATATATATATATTTTTTTTAACCCTTTTTCCAGATATTGAATGATTAGGGCTAATAACACTATATCTATCACCCCGCCCCCACCTGTTCAAATTTCATTTATTTAATTAAGTTTAAATTAAGAAATATCAGAAACATAAAAAAATGGAGTTACTTCTTTTTTCCTGGTCAGGTCAATAAAATCATGAAATATTTCGATTTTTTTTTATGGATTTACCCGGGCCAATGCATGATTTTCTTTTAGTCTTTCTGGGATCGGGTCTGATCTTAGGAGGTCTAGGAGTAGTATTACTTCGCAATCCAATTTATTCCGCCTTTTCATTAGGATTGGTTCTTGTTTGTATATCGTTATTCTATATTCTATTGAGTTCTTATTTTGTAGCTGCTGCGCAACTACTTATTTACGTAGGGGCTGTAACTGTTTTAATTCTGTTTGCTGTGATGTTCATGAGTGATTCAGAATATTACAAAGATTCTCGCCTCTGGACTGTTGGGGATGGGATTACTTCGGTGGTTTGTACAAGTCTTTTTTTTTCACTAATTACTACTATTACAGATACATCATGGTACGGTATTATTTGGACTACAAGATCAAACCAGGTTCTAGAACAAGATTTGATAAGCAATAGTCAACAAATTGGAATTCATTTATCAACGGATTTTTTTCTTCCATTTGAACTCATTTCACTAATTCTTTTAGTTGCCTTAATAGGTGCAATTGCTGTAGCTCGTCAATAAAAAATCAGCAATTAAAATATTCCATGCTCGTTCTATGTGATTCAATCAAATCAATTCAATTATTATTTAGATTGAAATGAATGAGATTGCTAAGGAGTTGCTTAATGATGCTAGAACATGTACTTGTTTTGAGTGCCTATTTATTTTCTATGGGTATCTATGGGTTGATCACAAGTCGAAATATGGTTAGAGCCCTTATGTGTCTTGAACTTATATTGAATGCAGTTAATATAAATTTTGTAACATTTTCTGATTTTTTTGATAATCGTCAATTAAGGGGAGATATTTTCTCAATTTTTCTTATAGCCATTGCAGCTGCTGAAGCAGCCATAGGGCTGGCTATTGTTTCATCAATTTATCGTAATCGAAAATCAACTCGTATTAACCAATCGAATTTGTTGAATAAGTAGTATTAATCATAAGAATTCGAATATTCTTAAAGAAATTAAAATTTAAGGTATAATCTTCTCTGCAAAGGAAACATAAACAGAAGAAATCAAAGTATTTTGGCCCTTTCTTTTATAATATATAATAAAGCAGCCCAGAAGTAAATGGTAAATTGATTGGAAAAATTCTGATAACTTGTTGATTTACCTGGTATCTATAAATATAGCATTTGTTTAGAAGCTTACTAGGTCGAAAATTTATAACGTTTAAAAATGTATAGATCCAATGTCACATTCAGTAAAGATTTATGATACATGTATAGGATGTACTCAATGTGTCCGAGCCTGCCCGACCGATGTATTAGAAATGATACCTTGGGACGGATGTAAAGCTAAACAAATTGCTTCGGCTCCAAGAACGGAAGACTGCGTTGGTTGTAAAAGATGCGAATCCGCCTGTCCAACGGATTTCTTGAGTGTTCGGGTTTATTTAGGGACTGAAACAACTCGCAGTATGGGTCTAGCTTATTAATACGTTCCAATAAACTCTACTTGAATCCATTTTCTTTTTTTTTTTTTACCGACAAGACCCGTGCTCAAAAATATCTTGAGCACGGGTCTTTCTGGTCCAAGCGCATCTTGTCTTTACCACGAATTTTTTTCCTTGGTTAACAATAATTGTAGTTTTTCCAATAGCTGCGGGTTCCTTAATTTTCTTTCTCCCCCATAGGGGAAATAGGGCCGTTCGTTGGTATACTTTATGTATCTGTATTTTAGAACTCCTTCTAACGGTGTATACATTCTGTTATCATTTCCAACCGGACGATCCATTAATCCAACTATTGGAGGATTATAAATGGATCCCCCTTTTTGATTTCCATTGGAGATTAGGAATAGATGGACTTTCTATAGGACCCATTTTACTAACAGGATTCATCACCACCTTAGCTACTTTATCGGCTTGGCCTGTTACTCGAGATTCTAGATTATTTCATTTCCTGATGTTAGCAATGTACAGCGGGCAAATAGGATTATTTTCTTCTCACAACCTTTTACTTTTTTTTCTGATGTGGGAGTTAGAATTAATTCCTGTTTATCTACTTCTATCCATGTGGGGAGGAAAGAAACGCCTGTACTCAGCTACAAAATTTATTTTGTACACAGCGGGGGGCTCCGTTTTTCTCCTAATGGGAGTGCTAGGTATAGGTTTATATGGTTCTAATCAACCAACATTAAATTTTGAAACCTCAGCTAATCAGTCGTATCCTGTGGTCTTAGAAATAATATTTTATATTGGATTTTTGATTGCTTTTGCTGTCAAATCGCCGATTATACCCCTCCATACGTGGTTACCAGATACCCACGGAGAAGCACATTACAGTACTTGTATGCTTCTAGCTGGAATCTTATTAAAAATGGGAGCGTATGGACTGGCTCGTATCAATATAGAATTTTTATCTCATGCCCATTATCTATTTTCCCCTTGGTTAGTGGTAGTAGGCGCAATCCAAATAATTTATGCAGCTTCAGCATCTCTTGGCCAACGTAATTTAAAAAAACGAATAGCCTATTCTTCTGTATCGCATATGGGTTTCCTAATTATCGGAATTGGTTCTATAACTGATACAGGACTCAACGGAGCTCTTTTACAAATAATCTCTCATGGATTTATTGGTGCTGCACTTTTTTTCTTGGCAGGGACAACTTATGATAGAACCCGCCTTCTTTATCTTGATCAAATGGGCGGAATAGCTATCACAATGCCAAAAATATTCACGATGTTTAGTAGCTTTGCGATGGCTTCCCTTGCATTACCGGGTATGAGTGGCTTTGTTGCGGAATTGATAGTATTTTTTGGAATAATTACGAGTCAAAATTTTTTTTTAATGCCAAAAATACTAATTACTTTTGTAATGGCAATTGGAATGATATTAACTCCTCTTTATTCATTATCTATGTCACGTCAGATGTTTTATGGATATAAGCTTTTTAACGTCCCAAACTTTTCTTTTTTTGATTCTGGACCCCGAGAGTTATTTCTTTCGATTTCCCTCTTGTTACCCGTACTGGGTATTGGTATGTACCCGGATCTCGTTCTTTCACTATCGGTTGACAAGGTTGAAGTTATACTATCTAATTCTTTTTCTAAATAGGTTTTTGCTATTCACGATTTTAAAACCTTTCACTTTACAATTAAAAAGTTGTAGAATGAAAAAAGAGAACCTTTCCTTCGCCCAATAAAATTTATATATAAAAAAAACAAGAATTTGAACCCAATATGGGGACGAACCATGCGAATCAATACAATATTTGATTCGCATGGTTCGTCCCCATTCACCTAAAATTTTTTTATATGTACTATAATGTGAATGCGTTGGGTTCGTGCGCTACTTTCGTGAATTCAATTAGATGTTAATGTAAACGAACCATAACTATGTAGTCCTAGTCCTAATAGATTAACCCCAAAATAGCATATCCAAATTATAAGAAAGCCTATAGACGCTACAATTGCCGAATTTGCACCTTGCGGGTTTATATTTGTTCGAGTATGTAAATAAATCGCGAATACGATCCAAGTAATAAATGCCCAAGTTTCTTTTGGATCCCAATTCCAATAGGATCCCCAAGCTTCATTAGCCCATACTGCTCCTGACAGAATACCTATGGTTAAAAATAAAAATCCTAGACTAATAATACGATAACCCCAATAATCCAATTGTTGAATTAATTGAAATCTGTAATAATTCTTACTCGAAAAAAAAGAAGTAGTTTGTAAAAGATTGCTCCTTTTATTCATGTATTCAATTTCACCAACGAAAACCGACTCTTTTAATAAATTTAATAAAAGAGTACTTTTACGAAAAATCTTTCTCGTTTTTCGAAATGTAATGACTACAAGTGCTACTGATAATAATGATCCGCATAAAAGGGATGCATAGCCCAATATCATCATAGTTACGTGCATTAATAACCACTCGGATTGAAGAGCGGGTACTAATATTGAAGATTGGTGTATTTGAGTTAAAAGTCCGGAAGAAGCAAAGCCCTGGGTAAAAATAGCGCTTGAACCGGTTATTGCGCTTAAAAAATTTTTATTTTTTTTTAAATACGGAACTATATGAACTATATGAATAAGGGAGAAAGACCACGAAAGGAAGATTAATGATTCATATAAATCACTTAGTGGAAAATGACCCGAATAAATCCAACGCGTAACTAACAATCCTGTTATACAGGAAAAACTAACTATCAGACCCTTTTCGGATGAATCGTATAACTGTATGATTTCATCTACGCCAAAAAGGGTTATTAAACGAATTGTAATTACGATTGAAACAATAGAAAGGGAAATATGAGTTAATATATGTTCTAAGGTTGAAAATATCATAAAAAAAAGAAGAGTCTTTGAAATGGAATTTGGGAGTTGAATTGATTATAAGATCTATTTCTCTTTTTTAGAAGATTACATGCCGCCACTCGGACTCGAACCGAGATGCTCTAGCACTGCTTCCTAAGAGCAGCGTGTCTACCAATTTCACCATAGCGGCTTGTCTTGAACTTATAATAGCTTATGAAAAAAGAATCGTCGAGATTGAAGAAGCCAATTTAGTGCAATATTTTTTGTTATTTTTCATAAAAAAATGAAATACAAAATAATATAATAAAAAAAAAATAGGGATTGGAAAGTTCGTTATTTTTGTTTAAGGTCTTAGCCTCTTGAGGTTTTTCTTGTATTGTCTGTTCTCTTCGAATTGAACTCTTGTAACTAGAAAGAGAAGGTTCTACCCTAACAAAAACTTTTTGTTTTCATTTTTTAATGAACTCTTTTTTCTCATTTTTTGAATTTCAGAAATTTACCATTCTATATTCTATATAGTAATTCATCGAAATATATAAAAAAGGGTTAAGTAGGGTTAAATTGAATCTATTACTTTTACTTTCAATAAAAATGAAATTTAAAAAAATTATTCCCCTTTTTATAGATAGAGAAAAAGGAGAAAAATACAAAATTTTTTTATCCTAACGCTAATAACCAAACAGTTCGATGGGGAAAAGCCCTCTCCCCATCTTGTAAATTAGAAAATCCACTAAAAAAAAAAAGAAGGAAAAACCCCTTTCTATCTTGTATTTATGTGTTTGTCAACTATCTTGTATTTATGTGTTTGTCAACAAAAACAAGGAAACTTTTATATTTGTATTTTTAAAATTCAGTAAAAACGAAATTTATATTTTTTTAAAACTTCTTTTTTTAAATATAAAAAAGAGGGAATTGAGTTAAACTAATCAATAAAAAATTCAAAAGTTTTTAGCAAATAGTAAATGGGTCAATTTCTTTTTTCGAGTTCATTCGGATTCGCCTTAGTGAAATTTTTAATTACTATTACTTATTTTAATTACTATTACTTATACTTAATTACTATACATTTACTTAATTACTATTACTTATACTTAATTTGTTAATTTTTTTGTTGCACAAAAAAGCTTTTTGAATTTCCTGTAAAAAGAGATTTCCCTAACGAAAAAGCTTTTAAGGCTATCCAATCTGCCTTCCTTTTCCAAATCTTTTTCCGAATACGCCTTTTTGATGGAGAAATACGTTTTTTTGGAACGGCCATTTAAGATACCAAGGATTACTTATTGTTTTAGTTGGATGTGAAAGACATCTATTGTTCAAACCAAATCCTTCTTTACTTTTTTATTCTATTTTTTCTTATTCTTGAATTAATTTTCCTTTCGAACAAAAAGAAAGCTAGGGGGGGAAGATATATGAAAATCGCATTTAGACAAAAAACTTCGGGTACTCTAAATACTAGAAATAGCTAAATAGAGACAGACGAAGATATGTGATTTTTTTATTCCATAGAATCCCTGTAAAATTGTTTTTTCGTACTTTCTTTATTTGATATTCTTTCTCATTAAAGTCTATATCTATAGAATTAGAATCTGTTGCACCGTAGGAATCAAATGAAATATTAATAAAAAAAAAGAATCCAACCTTCCATTTGCATTTTCTTTTTTATTAACCGGTTAACGGGGTAGGTTTCATTTTCAAATTGGAAAAAAAATAAAGAATTACTCCGGTTTTCTATGATTTATATCATTTTCCCAAATCTAACTTCTTGGTTTGAATTGAATATTGAATATTTGAAGTATTTATAATAAAAAAAAAATAAATAAAGAAAGTTAAGAATAAGTAAATAAGGATAAATTAATAGGTATAAGTTAAGTATAAGTAACGTAAGGGGAAAGCGCCTATAAATTTTTATTAAAATGAGGTTAATTTAGTCAATATCTTGACTTTTTTTAACTCCTTTCAAAGAGGTAAGATCCAGTCAATCAGAAACAATAAATTAGGAAATTCACAAAGCTTTTTATGCAACAGACATATCAATACGGGTGGCTCATACCCCTCATCCCACTTCCTGTTCCCATATTACTAGGGGTGGGACTTCTTCTTTTTCCCACGACAACAAAAAATTTTCGTCGCATGTGGTCTCTTCAGAGTGTTTTATTGTTAAGTATAGTCATGATTTGTTCAATGAATCTGTCTATTCAGCAAATAAATAGCAATTCTAGCTATCAATATGTATGGTCTTGGATCATTACTAACGATTTTGCTTTAGAATTCGGCTATTTGATAGATCCACTTACTTCTATTATGTCAATGTTAATCACTACCGTTGGAATTTTGGTTCTTATTTATAGTGAAGATTATATGGCTCATGATCAAGGATATTTGAGATTTTTTGCTTATATGAGTTTTTTCAGTACTTCCATGTTAGGGTTAGTTACTAGTTCAAATTTGATACAAATTTATATTTTTTGGGAATTGGTCGGAATGTGCTCCTATTTATTAATAGGATTTTGGTTCACACGACCTCTTGCAGCAAATGCTTGCCAAAAAGCTTTTGTAACAAACCGTGTAGGGGATTTTGGTTTATTATTAGGAATTTTAGGTTTTTATTGGATAACGGGTAGTTTTGAATTTCAGGATTTATTCGAACTATTCAATGACTTAATTTCTAATAATCAGGTCAATTTCTTATTTGTTACTTTGTGTGCTGGTCTCTTATTTGCTGGTCCCGTTGCTAAATCTGCACAATTTCCCCTTCATGTATGGCTGCCCGATGCTATGGAAGGGCCTACTCCAATTTCCGCTCTTATACACGCTGCTACTATGGTAGCGGCAGGAATTTTTCTTGTAGCCCGGCTTCTTCCGCTTTTCATAGTTATACCTTCCATAATGAATTTAATCTCGTTGATAGCAATAATGACTGTGTTATTGGGAGCTTCTTTAGCTCTTGCCCAAAAAGACATTAAGAGGGGTTTAGCCTACTCTACAATGTCTCAATTGGGTTATATGATGTTAGCTCTTGGTATGGGGTCTTATCGAAGTGCTTTATTTCATTTGATTACTCATGCCTATTCCAAAGCATTGTTATTTTTAGGCTCCGGATCTGTTATTCATTCAATGGAAGGAATTGTTGGCTATTCTCCCTATAAAAGTCAGAATATGATTCTTATGGGAGGTTTACGAAAACATTTACCAATTACCAAAAATGCTTTTTTATTAGGTACACTCTCTCTGTGTGGTATTCCGCCTTTGGCTTGTTTTTGGTCCAAAGATGAAATTCTTAATGATACCTGGTTATATTCGACGATTTTCGCAATAATAGCCTGGGTTACTGCCGGATTAACCGCATTTTATATGTTTCGGATATATTTACTTACTTTTGAGGGACATTTAAATGTTTATTTTCAAAATTATAGTGGCAAACAAAAAATACCTTTCTATTCAATATCTCTATGGGGTAGCGGAATTTCAACCAAAATTAATCAAAATGTTCGGTTAGTAGGAATGACTGATGACAAAAGTTCTTCTTTTTTTTCAAAAAGAACATTTCGAATTGATGATAATGGTAGAAATATGACACGACCATATATTACTATTCCTAATTTTGAGAATACCAAATTTGAGAATAAAAAACTTGATTCCTATCCTTATGAATCAGACAATAATATGCTATATCCTCTGCTTGTATTGGGCTTATTTACTCTCTTCGTCGGTTTTATAGGAATTCCTTTGAATCAAGAGGGAGACAATGTTGATATATTATCTAAATGGTTAATTCCGTCGATAAATCTTTTGCATAAAAAGTCGCATAATTCAACGGATTGGTATGAATTTTTGAAAGATGCAATTTTTTCAGTCAGTATAAGTTATTTAGGAATATTTATAGCGTCTTTTTTATATAAATCGCCTTATTCCTCTTTACTAAATTTGGATTTAAAAAATTCAGCTGTTAAAGGTCTCCCTCGGGGACCTATTGGGAAGAAAATGCTCAATGCTATATATAGTTGGTCATATAATCGTGCTTATATAGATTTTTTTTATAAAAGATTCTTAACTGGGGGGACTAGGGCATTGGCCCAATTAACTCATTTTTTTGATCGACGCATAATTGATGGAATTACGAATGGAGTTGGTTTTCTTAGTTTCTTTATAGGAGAAGTTATCAAATATGTAGGGGGCGGGCGCATCTCTTCGTATCTTTTCTTCTATTTATCATACGTAGTCATTTGTTTTTTAATTTCTTTTCTTTTTTTTCTTACTTAAGCTTACTTAAGCTCTTATTGGTAAAACGGAATACTTGAAATTCAACCGACCCCCTTCTTTCTTTTTCCGAAATAACCGAAATGAATGCACTTTTTACCATAAAAGATTTTCCCTCTTCCACTTTTAGAGATATGGATTTTACCGATGAGTAATAATAATGCTAGTAATTTTAATGTGTTATATACAATAATCTGAATTTCTTTATGAACTCCTAATTTTATCAACTCATATTAATCCATCCAGGTTTCAATTTAATTTATTCTGAAAAAGAAAAAAAGAAGGAATCTTCTTCATTTTTGCATGGCATAATTTATGCCATGCAAAAATGAAGAAGATTCTGTTAATTGATTTGTAGGCCTAATTGCGGTTTTAGTCTTCGTATTTTATATTAGAATGACATGGAAGGTGGGGCGGGCGTGTCAATCTCTTTACGTTCATATACCCCGCAGGGCATATATAGGAAAAATGGACTATCAACGACTTTTCAACCGCGGATACATCTTTATCCTTAACATACTGAAACGACTGCCGTTATTTGTATCAAACCAATAGCGATTCATACAAGCTAAATCTTCTAATCGATAATTAGGCCAAAGAAAAAATTTGAATTTCATTAATTCATTCTTCTGTTTAATTAATTCATTCTGTTTAATTAATTCCTCCTTCTCTTTCTTAAGCTTAAGAAGCAGCTCGTAACTATCATTAAGAGGGTTCTCTTTATCCAAATCCAAGGATTGACTGCAATTGTTCTCAGTCGAAAATATTGGATTTTTATTCCAAGTCTTTGAATTGAAAGACATTAGAATTCTCAACTCTCTGCGACGTCTATGCGATAAAATGGTTTCGGGAACAAGTAAATCAACATAGAGTTCTTTTCTATATCCTTGATTAATTTGTTGCTTCATCTTATGAGCCAACGAAATACCTAAGGTTTGATACATAATAAATTGTCCATCATTTTTTACAGACAGGCATGTGGGTTCGACAAGAATGATCCCCTTTTTCATCAATTCTTTAAGCTGTGTAGTTTTCCGAATCGGCATTAGATCTAAACTCAGTTCGCTTCTTTGAATCGAGGATATAGTAATTTCGAGTGGATTTTGCAGTCTAAGCAGCAAACAATATATGTTTATATTATTCATCATTCTTTCATTCAAAGTACCGCGCGATCTCAACTGAAAAACTAAAAAACGTTTTAGGAGTAAATCTAGTTGTACTTCTGCAATACTTTTCTTTATCTTTTTCTTTACCCCTTGGGACGGATCTTCAATATCTTTTTCGTGATTTGTTGAAGGAACAGATTCAGCATTCCCTTGTTTTTGTACATTTGATCTAAGATCTCTTTTGCTTTCGACCGATTCTTTTTCTTTTTTATCTTTTTGTTCTTTTTGATCTTTTTGATTTCGATTTTGATTCTTTATTTTTTTATTTGAAACGGATTCCCCTTTTTGTTTTTGGTTTCCTTTGATGTTTTTCTTTTCACTAAGAGCATTTTCATTTAGATTCAAATTTAAAAGAAGGATTTTACTTCGTATAAGCCACGGTTTTTTTTTATATAGATTATAGGGTAGGACAAATTCTGGGAAGAACCAAAATCCCAGGGTTGAGATGTCACCATTTAGTATTTCTTCATTCATTCCCATCCAATCCAAAAAACCTTTTCGGGGTTTTGGTAAATTGGTTTGGAGCTTTTGCGGAATTGTAAGATAAACAAGGCTTTTTTTATCAATTTTTTCAATAATTTGATAATTGTTAGTATCAATCTGAGCATTTTCATTTCTCGCGATATCCAGTTTGATGCAGGACTCAATAGTAAGTTGGCGTCTAAGATCAAAATTTAGAATTTTCCAATCACAATATTTTCTATCGGGATTTTGTTGTATATCTGTAATATTGATATAAGTATTATTATGAAACTTTTTATTATTATTAATAGGGAGACTTCTCCATATATATAGATCAGAAAAATTATCTTTACGCGTGTTGTATTTATAAGAAATATCTTCGTTCTTTTTTAATTCGACTTGCGAGCTTGATTTAGAAATAGACGAGTCCCTCGTATTTTCATAATTAAAATTAATAGATTTATATGATAAAAGATCATATCTAGAGTTTTTTTGAAAATTGTCTTTTTGATTCACTAAGTAATATACTTCAGAATTCCTAGAATTCCCTTCCCTTTTGGACTGAACTTTGTCATATGAATCACCCTTGGAATTTTTATTTTTATGACGTAGCTTAAGCTTAACTCTATTTCTCCACTTTTGTGGTATTAATCCAGACCATTTAATACGAGATAAAGTGTATTGATAATGTCCCCTTAACCAGTTTTTCCATTCATTCATTTCAGAATTCGGGAGTTTCTTATGACTTAATTTAGAATGAAGTATTCCTTGTGTTTCAAGGGAATCTTTGATTTTAGCCTTAATAAAAAAAGAAATTCCATGATTTTTTTTTTGAAAAACAGATCTTAATTTGTTACTAACTTGGGTTTGTGATAATTTATAAAATACATATGCTTGTGACAAATAGGATAAGTCACAAAAACTATGTAAATTTTTCCGATTTCTAAGACTATTAGTTGATTTTTTTTTTTTTAGAGTTGAAATTGAAATAAAGTCAATTATATTTTTATTTTTTCTATTAAGCCTTTCTTGATCTGTTTCATTAATGGGCTTATCCGGCATTTTTTTTATCGATTCAAAAAGAAATTGTATATTGAGTCTGGGAATATTAATAATAGCTAAAAAAATATCTATGTATATTTTTTCAAGGAAAATCTTTATAAAACAATCTAATTGAGAGATTAATCGGGCATTTCTTCTTTTTAATATTTGCCAAATATTTGTTGTCGATTCGAATCTTTTAGCATTATACTCTTTTTCGGTAGGATTAATATATACGCCGGATGGGGTTATTTTTGTTTTTGTAATTCTTTCTATTTGATTTCGAATTGTGCTTGTTCTACTTGTTAGATACTTCTTTTTTGTCAGTGCATAATTTTTCCAATTTTGATATTGAAATAGACTAAATGATTCATCAATTATTTGATTGCTGATTCTAGAATCTTTTTGGTTTGTAATTTCATTTGTAATTTCATTCGATTCTGATACATTTCTTAAGCTAAAAGTTGGGTTGAATTTTGAACGTTCTTTTAGTTTTAGTATTATTACTAGTATTAGTCTTAGAAATAAAGACCTTGTTAGTATAAAAAAAACCGCTTCACTAATGAATTTTTTTGTTTCTTTTGAAACTAATTTTGTTTTTACTAAGAAATACGCCCTTTTCCATTTTCCTTGTAGTTCCTTAAAAATGGGGTCAAAAAAAGAATCTCCTTTTGGAATTCTGGGAGAACCAAAAGGAAGGTCAGTTTCCCGTCCCCAAACTGTTAAAAAACAAAAATCATCTTTTTGGTTTTCCTCTCCGATTAGATCTCTATCAGAGGGTCGTATGTGCCAAGGTTTCAGGTAGAAAGGAAATAAGATTTTTATCTGAATACCATCCGTCAACCAATTTGTTGGAAATTCTGTTTCCGATAATTGGATACCATTATAGGTACATTTAACATGCATTTCTCGCTTCCATTCCTGTATATCCTCAAACCATTCAGGAGATTGCAATAATAACACACGTCCAATATTTTTTGCTATTATCAATGAAGGCACTACAATATATTTTCGAAGAATAGATTGAGTTATTAACGCGCATCCCCTTATTAGGTGCCCCAATGGGACATTATCCCATGCCTCCGATATCTCCATCCACATTTCTTCCTTTTTTATCCTATCTTTATTTTTTTTTTTTTTTTGTTCTGCCTTTATATCTATATACTCCACAATTTCGGATTCTATCCCCTTGTCTGTCCAATTTGTAAAAATAACTTTACAAATTTTGGATATATCAAACGGTAGGCGGGGGAATCTTTTGACTCTATCCAAAAAAAGGGGAGAGTGCGGGTTTCCTTCAAACAGTTCCCAAATTACCATTTTACGCCTTTGAGCGCGGATAGAACCTTTAATTAGTTCTCGCCGAAAGTCCGGTTGGTGTGAATAACTTAGCAAAGCTACTTCGTGTGTCGGATTCGCACCATCAGAATCAGAGTCATCAGAGTCAGTAGTTTGAGTTTCTTTATTTTGAGTTTCTTTATTTTGAGTTTCTTTATTTTGAGTTTCTTTATTTTGAGTTTCTTTAGTTTGAGTTTCTTTAGTTTGAGTTTCTTTTTTTTGAGTTTCTTTAGTTTGAGTTTCTTTTTTTTGAGTTTCTTTTTTTTGAGTTTCTTCATTTTCATTTTCTTCATTTTCGTTTTCTTCATTTTCATTTTCTTCATTTTTATTTTCTTCATTTTCATTTTGATACAAAATCGTTATGTATTTGGCTTTTCTTGAGCGAATTTGATGGTGGACTAACATGTCTTCCGTGTCGTCTTCTTGAACTTGTTGGTCTAATT